ATCTCGCTATCAACTTCTTGGCCTAAAAAAAGTAATCTTTCTCGATAAAGTCGGTTGAGTAGGGTAAAATTGTATCCCTTAGGAACCGTACATGCACCTTTTGATGCATACGGTTCAAAAAAAATTGCGAAAAAAAAAGAATCAATGTATAGATTCCAGTCCTCTTTCTTTTTTCCTATTCTTTTTCATAGCAGGTTTTTCTAACTTCTAACGAAAAGGCTTTTTCTTCGATTTTTCAATAAAGACGAATTTTGACTTCTTTTCTTTCTTCTTTATAATAGAAAAAAAGTCAATAAACTTATCGAATTAACTTCTCATTGATGTATTATTTCATCGAGATTCAATACAAATCACGATGGTATTTTCTTGTTCCTGAATGGGTCTCTTTCATCTTTTTAGGTTTATGCTCTACTCCGGGTAAAGATCCGCCCGATTTGGATTTGCACATATAGGACAAATCTTCCCATCACCATTTCTTTTTGTTATGACTTTACAAATAACAAACAGGAATCATTTATGATACACGTAGTAATCATAGATATATTACCAATTGGGTTTTTTCTAAACGGAGCCTGGATACTTCATTTTTTTAGTCCAACCAAAGCCAACCATAAATTATTCTAATTGATAATAGTACTATGAATTCCCCCCCAAAATGCATCTAATTGCACTTCACGCTCCAATTTTTTGATGATTCAATTTCTCTTTCTTGGGCGAAACAGAGGATATCTCGATCGGGGGAGAGAACGGGGAAATCCCATATGACCCAATATATCTGACAAGTCGCACTATACGTCAACCCAAGATGCATCTTCCTCTCCAGGACTTCGGAAAGGTACTTTTGGAACACCAATAGGCATGAATTGAAAGAAAAAAGAACTAAATACTATATTTCACTTTGATGTGGAAACGTAACAATATGGTTTTATTGTCTTTATAATATTGGTTTTATCATATTTATTTAATCCATAGATTAGAAAAATTCAGAAAGAAAGACAAAATAAATAAAGGAAAATTTTTACGAATAGGTCCTTCTAATGATAAATAAGGATGGACGCATTTACTCATAGAAAATGGTATCAATCCCCCATTGCGTATTGGTACTTATCGAGTATAGAATAAATCTGCTTCTCTTTGTTCCTACGAACAGAATTCTTCCATTATTACGAACAGAATACAATAAATATTAATCTAACCCTTGTTAGGAAATAATCCACTCAAGAAGGGAAGTCCATAGGATAGTCATAGTATAGTCTTTTCCAATGCAATAAAGTTACGTAGTGTCTATTTTTCTTTGAGATAAAGGGGTATTTTCCATGGGTTTGCCTTGGTATCGTGTTCATACCGTTGTATTGAATGATCCCGGCCGGTTGCTTTCCGTTCATATAATGCATACAGCTCTGGTTGCTGGTTGGGCGGGCTCGATGGCTCTGTATGAATTAGCAGTTTTTGATCCTTCTGACCCTGTTCTTGATCCAATGTGGAGACAGGGTATGTTCGTTATACCCTTCATGACTCGTTTAGGAATAACCAATTCATGGGGAGGTTGGAGTATTACAGGAGGGACTGTAACGAATCCGGGGATTTGGAGTTTCGAAGGTGTAGCTGGAGCACATATTGTGTTTTCTGGCTTATGCTTTTTGGCAGCTATCTGGCATTGGGTCTATTGGGATCTAGAAATATTTTGTGATGAACGTACAGGAAAACCTTCTTTGGATTTGCCCAAGATCTTTGGAATTCATTTATTTCTCTCCGGGGTGGCTTGCTTTGGTTTTGGTGCATTTCATGTAACAGGCTTGTATGGTCCTGGAATATGGGTGTCCGATCCCTATGGACTAACGGGAAAAGTACAACCTGTAAATCCGTCGTGGGGCGTGGAAGGTTTTGATCCTTTTGTTCCGGGAGGAATAGCTTCTCATCATATTGCAGCAGGTACATTGGGCATATTAGCGGGTCTATTCCATCTTAGCGTCCGACCGCCACAACGTCTATACAAAGGATTGCGTATGGGAAATATTGAAACCGTACTCTCCAGTAGTATCGCGGCTGTCTTTTTTGCAGCTTTTGTTGTTGCTGGAACTATGTGGTATGGTTCAGCAACTACCCCCATCGAATTATTTGGTCCCACTCGTTATCAATGGGATCAGGGTTACTTCCAGCAAGAGATATATCGAAGAGTTAGCGCCGGGCTAGCAGAAAATCAAAGTTTATCAGAAGCCTGGTCTAAAATTCCTGAAAAATTAGCTTTTTATGATTATATAGGCAATAATCCGGCAAAAGGAGGATTATTCAGGGCAGGCTCAATGGATAACGGAGATGGAATAGCGGTTGGATGGTTAGGACACCCTATCTTTAGAGATAAAGAAGGGCGTGAGCTTTTTGTACGTCGTATGCCTACTTTTTTTGAAACATTTCCAGTCGTTTTGGTAGACGGCGATGGAATTGTTAGAGCTGATGTTCCTTTTAGAAGGGCAGAATCGAAGTATAGTGTTGAACAAGT